TACATTTGTTCCAAGCCTCAATCCTCTTTTCGAGATTCATCGATATTGAATCAATCGAACGCACTTCTAACACCTGTTCCACTTTTGGAAGACCTTGCGTTATATCACCAGATCTTGATTTTTCATATATAAATGTAACTAATGTATCTCCTTCGTAAAGGATTTCCCCATAATGTCCATGAACGGTTGCTCCTGGAGTAGCCAAATAAGGCTTAGCTGATCGTATTACCACAGAGTCAACTTGAAGAATTAGAACTTGACCCGATTTTAAATGCGGTCCTTTTTTGGCTATACATACATTTTCACAAAGAAACTGCCCAAGACTAACAATTGTAGATGTCTCTTCACAATAATTGTAATGGATAAAATACCAATTCAAATTGAATGGATTCAAAATAATGTTACTGCATGAATAGGGATTATAAATTTTACCTTTTTCATCCAGTAAATAATATTTAAGTATTTGAAAACTCTGTTTTAAATTGTCAAGTTGCAAATAGTTAGTTAGTAAGATCTGATTATGGGTTATTAAATGGGAAAATAAATCCAAATTAGAAATTGGAAAGCCTGTTCCTAAGGGGCCCAACGAATTACTAATTGGAATTAGGGGGTCCTTTTTGATTGATTCTTTTATTATATTGGGAGATTTTACATCGTTGAATGGACCTATTCGAGAACAATTGGATGATGACAAAATTATCAAAGATTGAGATTCCTTATTTCGATTCAACAACGTATGAATAGTCCCTTGATTTGGATTAACAGATTCTTGAATGGTTGCCTTGGAATAGGAATGAATGGAAGAAAACGGATTGACATTAGCGCGATCTGATCCATTCTCAGAGATCAATCCTGCACCCGACAGATCGTTCCTTTTTCCGGTATACGAAATAGGTGACTTCGCTAAGTCGATTCTTAGAAAATCTCTAATCAAACCATTTGTCCTTATTTCAACAAAGGAAGCACAGGCCTTTTCGATCTTTTTGTCTTGGTCCCAATTCAACACTAAACAAGTCCGAACTAATTGAATACTTGTGTCCCAAATTTCAAGAATTGGGTCGTAATAAAGGATATAATTGACAACTCGAAGTTGTAGATTATCACTTTCCTGCAAGAGATCCGGCGGGAAAAGTCTTCCTAAATTTATACCGTCCGTTTTTTTATATGGGACTACAGGTTGAACCAAAACAAAATATTTTTTTTCATACCTGGAAAGTTTCATTCGTTGGATATAGAGCCAATTTTTCAATTTTTTGTATTCTTTGTAATTTTGTTTTCCCCCTCCTGGTGGTATCAATCGGAATGCCTTATTTGTCTTTCCAGGAAAATGTATATCTCCGGAAAAGATTATCAGTTTAATTTTTTCTGCTTTTTTCTTGATTCGAACCAATCCGGCTACCCGACTTCTTCTATTTAAAGTGATTTGCGTATCTACCCCAATAATACTATTGTGCCGTACCATTATGGACGAAGATTCGGCCAAAATGTGAACTTCCACGGGAATAAAAAAAAATGGATTTACTTCCTTTTGGTATTTTGGCCAAAATACCTTGACTCCTCGATACTCAATCAAATCCTCTTCGTTGACGATTGAATTAAGTTCTCTAGTCTCATATTTAGTAAGTCCCGAGCTCTTTCTTATATATCGAGGATCATCGAAATAAGCAAGAATACTATTTCTACGCAGAATACCATTTCTGGGGATTTCAATTGAGATACCTGAAGAAGGTATTAGTTGGTTCTCGCCTTCTTGAAGCAATTCGAGTGGGATGATGAATCTATTTCTTCGCCTCTTCGCCAATAAATCAGAATTCCCCTCGAGAATGGCCGGATTACAACGACCAGTACATGTCATTCGATTAAGTTCTGAATAATCGGGAATCCTATCTCCCTTTTGATTTTTACCAGAAAAATACGAACTAAAAAATTTGTGTCTCGCTTGATTATTAGTTACTGAGGGGTTAGAAATATATCTTCGCTTAACAGAAAGAGAATAAGCGTTCATTTGATCTTGATCCTTGTGGATCGAACAGGGTCCTAGACTGGATCTCCAGGGCTCCCCTAATAATATCCATAAATGACTTGTTTTTGGTAAGAGATGAATATTACCATATGTAAATTCAGGTGCATGGTACACATCGGTATTCCAGTGCATTTCGCCCTCTGAGTCAGAATAAATATGTTTTCGAACCTTCTCTTTCAAATTCAAAGTGGATGTTCTCGCGCGAATCTCAGCAATGACTTGTTCTGATTCTACATATTGATCGTTTTGAACTAAAAGAAAACTTTTGGGCGGAATACACACATTGTGTATAATATCTTCACTCTCAATAGTTACATACAAGTCTCTAGAACATAGAAAAGCAGGATGTCCATGACGTGTACGTGTCGGATGAACTAAATCCTCATTGAATTTTATTTTTCCATTAGAAGGGGCTCGCACATGTTCTGCAGTACCCCCTGTGAATACTCCGCCGGTATGAAAAGTTCTTAATGTTAATTGAGTGCCCGGTTCTCCAATAGATTGACCTGCAATAATACCAACAGCTTCTCCCAATTCGACCAGGTCGTCATGAGCTGGACTCCGGCCATAACATAATTGACAAATCCAAGATGTACTCCTACAAGTAAAGGGGGTTCGAATAGAGATTGGTTGTGCTCTAAAAGTGATGAATCTATTGACAAGTCCAATCCCAATATCTTGATTTCTAGTAGCAATGCATCGCGAACCTATATATATATCATCTGCTAATACACGCCCAATTAATGTTTGGATAAAAATCCTGTCCGCCATCATTCCATTTCGAGGACTTACAGAAAAACCTCGAACGGTGCCACAATCTGTTCGACGTACAACAATGTGTTGAACTACTTCAACAAGTCTGCGCGTGAGATATCCTGCATCTGATGTTCGGATAGCGGTATCCACAACTCCTTTACGGGCTCCGTAGCAAGAAATAATATATTCTGTTAAAGAGAGCCCTTCGCGTAAATTGCTTTGAATGGGTAAATCAATCATTTGACCTTGGGGATCCGACATTAATCCTCTCATACCTACTAATTGATGTACCTGAGATGCATTTCCTCTGGCTCCCGAAAAAGACATTATATGAACTGGATTAAAAGGATCGGTCATCCGAAAATTTGGATTCATTTCTTGTCGCAAATATTCACTTGTGGCATACCATATCTCGATCGATTGACGTAATTTTTCTACCGCGTGTACATTCCCATAATGATGGTGTTTTTCCAAAATAAAACTTTGTTGTTCAGCGTCTTGAACTAGCCATCTTTTAGAAGGTATTGTTAAAAGATCATCAATTCCTAATGAAATGGATGCGGCGGTAGCTTGTCGGAAACCCAGAGTCTTTACTTGATCCAGGATATGTGATGTATATCCTATTCCATAGTGATCAATAAATCGACTAATAAGTCGTTTCATGGCAGTTCCGTCTATCACTTTATTGTGAAAGACCTGAGTGGGCCGTTCTGCCATCAGTACCTCCATATTGCGCTGAGTAGAATTTGACAATGGGTTTGAGTCAGTGATTGGAAAACTTCCTTTTCTAGATCTTGATTCACGTATAAATTCCGCAATTATGGTCCTAGTTAACCCGGCGAGACTCGAATTCCCGCGGGTAGCATAGAATTACAACAGCCCTGCCAAAACCCCTGTATGGCTTCTTCTATTTCTCGATAAAGAGAAATATGACCAAGAGTGGTTCGAATATATATATATAAAATTTCCCTTTTTATACTTCTTACTATTAGATAGTGTCCATAAATCTCATAATAGGTACCCAAAGATTCATAGTGAATTTCGATGGGAGCTTCTCTTGCAGCAATAACGCGTTGATCTAGTCGCCACCGCAGCCACAAAGCACTACCTAAATTGATTCGTTTTTGCCGATAAGCGCCAATTGCATCATAGGCATTACAAAAAAAGGGTTCTTTTTTTTTTGTATACTTATAGTTATTATTTTCATTTTGATAGTTTCTACGATTACATGGATTATACCTATTTACACAAATACCGCGACGATTACCACTCGTTAAGACATAGAGTCCACTAAGCATATCTTGAGTTGGTGCAGAAATGGGATCTCCAATAGTTGGAGACAAAAGATTCATATGAGAAAACATAAGTAAACGTGCCTCTGCTTGAGCCTCCAAAGATAAAGGCACATGAACAGCCATTTGATCCCCGTCAAAGTCTGCATTAAAGCCCTTACAAACTAATGGATGTAAACAAATAGCACGCCCCTCCACTAAAACAGGGAGAAATGCCTGTATGCCTAATCTATGCAGAGTAGGCGCTCTATTCAGCAATACAGGATGGTCATCCAGAATTTCCTGAAGTATTTCCCATACAATCGGTTTTTTTTTTCGAATTTGACTCTTAGCAACTCCTATGTTCGAAGCAAGATGTTTTCTAATTAGGTCACGAATTACAAATGCCTGGAAAAGTTCTATTGCTATTTCGCGAGGCAATCCACATCGATGTAAGGAAAGTGAAGGGCCCACGACAATCACTGACCGCCCTGAATAATCGACCCGTTTACCAAGCAGAGTCTCGCGAACTCTTCCTTCTTTGCCTTCAATTACATCTGAAAGCGACTTGTAAACTCTATTATGATCGTCCCTCATTGGTTGTCCGCAGATTCCATTATCAAGAAGTGCATCCACGGCTTCTTGTAGCAATTTTTCCTGAGATATTATTAATTCTTCTGGCGTAGCTATACTTGTTGTTAATAGATCTGTAAGAGTATTATTCCGATAGATAATTCTTCTATAGATTTCATTAATATCCGAGGTCACTAGTTTATCCTCATCTATATGATAGATTGGTCTCAACTCAGGAGGAAGAACTGGTAATAGACACAAAACCATCCATTTTGGTTCTATATTTGTTCGAATAAAATGCTTAGCCAATTCCATGCGTCTAAGCAAAAAATCTTTTCTTCTTCCAACTTTTCGATCTTCCCATTCGTTCCCCGTGG